ACTGGTGAATCAATTGGGACCTGTAATAATTGTTAGCAGAAAAAAAAGAAGCATTTCCTAAAAAATTGTTTCTTTCATTTATGTATTGTATTTCACCAAAGGAAAGTTCCTCGTTTAGTTTTAATAAAAAAGTATTCCCCTTACAAAAAAAATTTATGTTTTTTCGAAATGTAAGGACCAGAAGTGCTACTGATAATAATGATCCACATAAAAGAGCTGCATAGCCCAATATCATCATACTTACGTGCATTATTAACCACTCGGATTGGAGAGCGGGTACTAATATTGCGGATTGATGTATTTCAGTTAAAAGACCCGAAGTAGCAAAGCCTTGGGTAAAAATAACACTTGACGCAGTTATTGTGCTTAAATGGCTTTTTTTTTTTTTGAAATATGGAACTATATGAATAACTGATAAACTCCAAGAAAGAAAGATTAATGATTCATATAAATCACTTAGTGGGAAATGTCCCGAATAAATCCAACGAGTGACTAATAATACGGTTATACATAAAAAAGTAGCTATCATTCCCTTTTCTGACGAATCATTTAGTTTTATGATTTCATCGATTAATAAAGTTATCAAATGAATTGTAATTACAATGGAAACGATCGAAAAGGAAATATGAGTTAATATATGCTCTAAAGTTGAAAATATCATAAAAATTTTAAAAAGGAGGAATCCTGAAATATAAATCAGGAGTTGAATTCATTCTAGAATTTATAATATATTGTATCTATTTTCGAAGAGAAGGTCTGCCGCCACTCGGACTCGAACCGAGATGCTCTCGCACTGCTTCCTAAGAGCAGCGTGTCTACCGATTTCACCATAGCGGCTTGTTCGAATTCATAATAGCCTATTCATAGTCAATCGTCGAGATTTAAGGAGTCAACTAAATGAAATCTTTTTAGTCAAAATGAAAATGGATGAATAAAACTTTGTTCAAATACAAATTTGAAGGTTCATTATTAGGGGGTATGGGTTTTATTTACCTTAGTGATTTGGTGTAGTTTATGCTCTTCTATAATTCAATAGAATCGAACTATTGAAACTATAAACTTCAACCCTCTAGTTATTGATAGAACTATAAAAGATTTCTTTGCTTTTTTTTTCATAAAAGATTTATCATTTATATTATTTCCTAAAAGTGAAAAAATGTATTTTACCAATGAACAAAAAATAAGACCCCCTTTTATTACTCAAAACTTGCACATTAATTCGGACAAAAAATTCCAGGCTTTTGTCGGTTGGGTTGAAAGAGACATATATGGGAAATTTATATATTCTAATAGATTAATTCAAAGAAATTCAGATAAATAAGAAGTCAGAAAGTTACACAAAAAATTTTCAAAATAAATGAATAAATTAATTTCAACGATGTATTAATTTTAACTAAAGATCTCTTTTTTACCCTTCTTCAATATATATATATATTTATAGATATATAGAAAAACGTCGATTATTGTAATTGTGACAAATAGGTTGATGGGGAAAAAAGATTCCCCCATCTCCAAAACAAGAAAATATACTAACAATATACTAACAATATACTAACACAGGCTCAAGTTTTGTATCTTGTCTTTATTCTTTTTTCAAAAGCTTTTTATAATTTACTAACCCCTAAACCGAAGAATTATTATTATACATATCCTAAGTTCTAGTTCATATTGATTAGCCACAAACAATAGCTTTGTTGATTTCCTATTAAGAATGAAATGGGCCTATTTTTATATTCGGATTATTCCAATGTTTTATTTTATGACTTTTTTTGTCGCACAAAAAAACTTTTTGAGTTTCCGGTAGAAAGAGATTTACCTAATGACAACGCTTTTAAGGCTGCCCAATATCCCTTCCCTTTCCAAATATTTTTACGAATACGCTTTTTTGATATAGAAGTACGTTTTTTTGGAACTGCCATTTAAAAATTAAGAGGTTACTCGTTGTTATAGTTGGATGTGAAAGACATCTATTGGTCAAAACGAATATATTCATTATCTAGTTATTTTCTAGATAATAATTATTTTCTAGATAATAATTAGATAAGATAATATATATTATCTAGAGAAAACAAAAAAATCTATATATATATAGATAAAAAATATGCGAAAATCGTACAAAATCTTACTATAAAAATATAATTTAATTTTTTCTATTAATTGGTCAAACTTGAGTAAAGAATACTTCGAAATTCCATTTTAAAATTCGAATCAAACTAGTAATTAAAGTAATGAATCTGTTAAAAGATACACGTTTTGTTAAAAAAATCTTCGTTATTTTTTTATTAAATTTGATTTAATTTTACCCCCTTTTTATAATTACCCCCTATTTTTGATAAATATAAAAATAAATCTTATAGAAAATATAAAATGTTAGATATTATAGCGTTTCCTATAAATGTTTTTTTATTGAAACGGAAACTAATCAATCAGTTTCATACTGAAACTAGTTAATGATTTGGAACAAACTGACTAAAAAGCGAGAGTCGTACAAAAATTGTAC